AAAATAAAAAAATGAACAATTCTAATTCTATAAGGTTAAATAAAAATTCGATTGATCATTTGGTAAAATTGCTATGCTTAGTGTGTGACTCGTTAGTTTTTTCTTTATAGTTTCAAGTTGGGATTCAAAAAAAAATAAACTGACCCCTGCTATAAACTTTGTAATTATATAAAATAAACTAATAACCAACTTATTGCTTCGTATTGTCGAGATCCCAAGAAACAGTCACTATATGAATGAGTGGATCTATCATATGGTTGTAGCAACTGAAATTCTTTCAACAAAAAATAGATCTGATTATGGTTTGTAAAGAAAAAAAAAAAATAAATAAAGGGATGTGGATAAATGGAAGGATGATAGAAAGAAAGAACAAAAATATCAATGATATATGATTCCAATATGTATGGTCTATGAATCACGTCATAAAAGGCAGTGTGATAAAGCATCAATACTGATAATCAATACTGATAAGATAATTATAAATATAAGAATTAAAAAATGAAATAATTTAAAATAGAATAAAATAATAAAGAGCCTTCAGGTTAATAAAAACTGAGGAAATTGACTTGGGAACGAATTTTGTTGGAAGCTCCATTGCAAAGTTCGGACCTAACCATTAATGGAGAAGCTATGGGAACGACAGAACCTGTGACTGCATAGGCTTCTATTGAAAACGAATCCTAGTAATTCATTGGGTGGGATGGCGGAACGGACCAAGAAAAAATTGATTTATTCTGAGAGGTTATGAATTGAACCTTCGAATGAAACAGGAAAGAGTAAATATTCGCCCGCGAAACCTCTATTTATTGGATTACAATCTTTTGTCATAATTCGATAGAGGTAAAAAAAAATAAGGAAAGGATTCATTATGTTATAAAAATAAAAAAGAGAAACATTACATTATCTATAAAGATACATAAATGTACACACACGTCTAGCTGTATTGTATATCTTGTATCTACATCTTCCTTCTTATGTAAGAAATTAAATATCAATAAAAGCCATTACTTGGTGTATTATCTATTAATGTGTACCTATTAATGTGTATCTATTAATGTGTATCTATAATATTATTGAATTTGAATCCTTTCATTCGCGAGGAGCTGGATGAGAAGAAACTCTCATGTCCGGTTCTGCAGTAGAGATGGAATTAAGAAACAACCATCGACTATAACCCCAAAAGAACCAGATTTCGTAAACAGCATAGAGGAAGAATGAAAGGAATATCTTGTCGAGGCAATCATATTTGTTTCGGCAGATACGCTCTTCAGGCACTTGAACCTGCTTGGATTACAGCTAGACAAATAGAAGCAGGGCGAAGAGCAATGACACGATATGTGCGTCGTGGTGGAAAAATATGGGTACGTATATTTCCCGACAAACCTGTTACAGTAAGACCCGCGGAAACACGTATGGGTTCGGGGAAGGGATCCCCTGAATATTGGGTATCCGTTGTTAAACGGGGTCGAATACTTTATGAAATGGGTGGAGTATCAGAAACTGTAGCTAGAGCAGCTATCTCAATAGCTGCGCGCAAAATGCCTATACGAACTCAATTTCTTATTTCAGGATAGAGATGTAGAACTAAACAAAAAGGGGTATTGGGGATGAAAAAACAACCGCAGGTTTATTTATTTCTGGACGGACAATATTTCTTTTTTTTCTTTCATACTTTTGCATTGAAATAACAGATTGAAATAAAAATGATATGATTCAACCTCAGACCCTTTTGAATGTAGCGGATAACAGCGGAGCTCGAAAATTGATGTGTATTCGAATCATAGGAGCTGGTAATCACCAATATGCTCATATTGGTGATGTTATTGTTGCTGTAATCAAAGAAGCAGTTCCCAATATGCCTCTAGAAAGATCAGAAGTAATTAGAGCTGTAATTGTACGTACATGTAAAGAACTCAAACGTGAAAACGGTATGATAATACGATATGACGACAATGCTGCAGTTGTCATTGATCAAGAAGGAAATCCAAAAGGAACTCGAGTTTTTGGTGCGATCGCTCGAGAATTGAGACAGTTAAATTTTACTAAAATAGTTTCATTAGCTCCCGAAGTATTATAAATAGTAGTAGATGAGACTATGATATAGTAGGGTATCTGAAATAGATCAAATAGATCAAATTAGTAGATTGTGTCTCACGTATATACTTTATAATAATAAAAAAAAAAAGGAAACATGTTGATTATATCAAAATTAGGAGGAACCTATAATTCTAGTTCGTCATGGGTAGGGACACTATTGCCGATCTAATAACTTCTATAAGAAATGCTGACACGGATAAAAAAGGAAGGGTTCGAATAGCATCTACAAATATCACCGAAAACATTGTTAAAATACTTCTACGAGAAGGTTTTATTGAAAACGTTCGGAAACATCAGGAGAGTAACAAATATTTCTTGGTTTCAACTCTGCGACATAGAAAAACCAGAACCAGAAAAGGAATATATAAAACTAGAACCATTTTAAAGCGTATCAGCCGGCCCGGCTTACGAATTTATTCCAACTATCAACGAATTCCTAAGATTTTAGGTGGAATGGGAATTGTAATTCTTTCTACTTCTCGAGGTATAATAACAGATCGAGAAGCTCGACTAGAAAGAATTGGAGGAGAAATTTTGTGTTATATATGGTAATCTTCCACCTCTGGTATCCGAATTTGATCTCTAACTTCCTATTTGTAAAATAGAGAGGAAAAGTGAGTTATATAACTCTTCCTCCATTAGTTGATACTTCAAGGAGGTTACCTGGAATGAAAGAACAAAAATTGATTCATGAGGGTTTAATTACTGAATCACTTCCCAACGGTATGTTCCGGGTCTGTTTAGATAATGAAGATCTAATTCTAGGATATGTTTCAGGGAGGATCCGCCGCAGTTTTATACGGATACTACCGGGAGATAGAGTAAAAATTGAAGTAAGTCGTTATGATTCAACCAGGGGACGTATAATTTATCGACTTCGCAACAAAGATTCGAACGATTAGGTTATTTTTTTAACCATGGGTATACAATTCGAAGTTCAAAAAAAATTCAAGAGACTTATTCTCTTCCAAGAAGTGGATTCAGAATTAAGGTAAGGAATAAAAAATATGAAAATAAGGGCTTCCGTTCGTAAAATTTGTGAAAAATGTCGACTGATTCGCAGGCGTGGACGAATTATAGTGATTTGTTCCAATCCGAAACATAAACAGAGACAAGGGTAATTCTTCTAAAAAAGAACTTTACTTTCCAAAATTCCAAAATAAAATATGTAAAAATAAGGTAAAGGATCTGTTTTAACATGAAATGGATATCTCCGCATCTTTTCTTTTTGTATATTTCTGACTCATAAATATGAGATGATAAAATATGACAAAAGCTATACCAAGAATTGGTTCACGTAGGAATGGGCGTATTGGTTCACGTAAGAATGGACGTAGAATACCAAAAGGCGTTATTCATGTTCAAGCGAGTTTCAACAATACCATTATAACTGTTACAGATGTACGAGGTCGGGTAGTTTCTTGGGCCTCCGCCGGTACTTCTGGATTCAAAGGCACAAGAAGAGGAACACCTTATGCTGCTCAAGCCACAGCGGTAAATGCTATTCGTACAGTGGTTGATCAGGGTATGCAACGAGCAGAAGTTATGATAAAGGGTCCTGGTCTCGGAAGAGATGCAGCATTACGAGCCATTCGTAGAAGTGGTATATTATTAAGCTTCGTACGTGATGTAACACCTATGCCACATAATGGATGTCGACCTCCTAAAAAAAGACGTGTGTAGAAATAAGAATTAAACCGATTTCAAGAGAAATAAATGATCAAATAATAATACTAGTATAGTATGGTTCGAGAGGAAGTAGCAGGATCCACTCGAACACTACAGTGGAAGTGTGTTGAATCAAGAGTAGACAGTAAGCGTCTTTATTATGGTCGTTTCATTCTGTCACCACTTATGAAAGGTCAAGCTGATACCATCGGTATTGCCATGCGAAGGGCCTTACTTGGAGAAATAGAAGGAACATGTATCACACGTGCAAAATCTAAGAAGGTGCCACATGAATATTCTACGATAGTAGGTATTGAGGAATCAGTACATGAAATCTTACAAAATTTGAAAGAAATTGTATTGAGAAGTAATCTCTATGGAGTTAGAGACGCGTCGATTTGCGTAAGGGGTCCTAGATACGTAACCGCTCAAGATATCATCTCACCACCTTCCGTAGAAATAGTTGACACGACACAACATATAGCTAACCTGACGGAACCAATTGATTTGTGTATTGGATTACAAATCAAGAGAGATCGCGGATATCGTATGGAACCCATAAATGACTCTCAAGATGGAAGTTACCCTATAGATGCTGTATTCATGCCTGTTCGAAATGCGAATCATAGTATTCATTCTTATGGGAATGGGAATGAAAAACAAGAGATACTTTTTCTAGAAATATGGACAAATGGAAGTTTAACTCCTAAGGAAGCACTTTATGAGGCTTCTCGTAATTTGATTGATTTATTTATTCCTTTTCTATATGCGGAGGAAGAGGACATTAATTTCGAAGAAAATAAAAACAGGTTTACTCTACCCTTTTTAACCTTTCAAGATAGATTAACTAATCTAAAGAAAAACAAAAAAGGAATTCCATTGAATTGTATTTTTATTGACCAATTAGAATTGCCTTCCAGGACCTATAATTGTCTCAAAAGGTCCAATATACATACATTATTGGACCTTTTGAGTAACAGTCAAGAAGATCTTATGAGAATTGAATATTTTCGCATGGAAGATGTAAAACAAATATTGGACACTCTACGGAAGCATTTCGCAATTGATTTACCCAAGAATAAGTTCTCATTTTAAATCCATTGTAATTTTTTCATCTTCTTTTTCTAATTCTAATAGAATAGAAAGAAAATTCTAAAGAAAAAAAGAAAACAATTTTTCATCTTTGGCACGATCCGTATTTTCGCGGAATAGATCATAATCAAATTAATGTATCT